GCTAGCGTAGCTTAACTAAAGCATAACACTGAAGATGTTAAGATGGGCCCTAGAAAGCCCCGCAAGCACAAAGGCTTGGTCCTGACTTTATTATCAACTTTAGCTAAACTTACACATGCAAGTATCCGCACCCCTGTGAGAATGCCCCACAGTTCCCCGCCCGGGAACAAGGAGCTGGTATCAGGCACATCCTATTGAGCCCATGACACCTTGCTTAGCCACACCCTCAAGGGAACTCAGCAGTGATAGACATTAAGCCATAAGTGAAAACTTGACTTAGTTAAAGCTAAGAGGGCCGGTAAAACTCGTGCCAGCCACCGCGGTTATACGAGAGGCCCAAGTTGACAAACACCGGCGTAAAGGGTGGTTAAGTTAAAACTCATACTAAAGCCAAACATCTTCAAGACTGTTATACGCAACCGAAGACAGGAAGTTCAACCACGAAAGTGGCTTTATCTGATCTGAACCCACGAAAGCTAAGGAACAAACTGGGATTAGATACCCCACTATGCCTAGCCCTAAACATTGATAGTACTACACATCCACTATCCGCCCGGGAACTACGAGCAATAGCTTAAAACCCAAAGGACTTGGCGGTGCTTTAGATCCACCTAGAGGAGCCTGTTCTAGAACCGATAACCCCCGTTCAACCTCACCCTTCCTTGTTTAACCCGCCTATATACCGCCGTCGTCAGCTTACCCTGTGAGGGATAAATAGTAAGCAAGACTGGTACAGCCTAAAACGTCAGGTCGAGGTGTAGCGTATGGAGGGGGAAGAAATGGGCTACATTCGCTACTACAGCGAATACGAATGATGCACTGAAACGTACATCTGAAGGAGGATTTAGCAGTAAGCAGGAAATAGAGCGTCCCGCTGAAACCGGCCCTGAAGCGCGCACACACCGCCCGTCACTCTCCCCAAAAACGCCAATCAGTTAACTAAAACCTAATAATTAAAAAGGGGAGGCAAGTCGTAACATGGTAAGCGTACCGGAAGGTGCGCTTGGAAAAATCAGAGCGTGGCTAAGCTAGAAAAGCATCTCCCTTACACTGAGAAGTCACCCGTGCAACTCGGGTCGCCCTGACGCCCAACAGCTAGCCCACCCAAACAATTTCAACAAACCCTTGTTAATAACCCCTAAGTACCCCAGTATTTAAATTAAACAAACCATTTTTCCCCCTTAGTATAGGCGATAGAAAAGGGACAAACGGCGCAATAGAGAAAGTACCGCAAGGGAATGCTGAAAGAGAAGTGAAATAACCCAGTAAAGCCTAAAAAAGCAGAGATCTAAACTCGTACCTTTTGCATCATGATTTAGCGAGTGTACCCCAAGCAAAGAGTACTTTAGTTTGACGTCCCGAAACTACGTGAGCTACTCCAAGACAGCCTATCAATAGGGCGTACCCGTCTCTGTGGCAAAAGAGTGGGGAGAGCTTTGAGTAGAGGTGACAAACCTACCGAACCTAGTTATAGCTGGTTGTCCAAGAAATGAATAGAAGTTCAGCCTCTTGGCTTCTCTTTTCGCCCTAGTTTAACCCCTATTGATGCATAAAGAAACCGAGAGAGTTAGTCAAAGGGGGTACAGCCCCTTTGAACCAAGACACAACTTTACCAGGAGGGTAAAGATCATAATAATTAAAGCTAAATATTCTGGTGGGCCTAAAAGCAGCCATCCCCTTAGAAAGCGTTACAGCTCAGATATATTACTAAACCCTTCTTATCCTGATCACTAAATCTTACCCCCCTAACCGTACTGGACCGTCCCATGCCCCCATGGGAGTGACTATGCTAATATGAGTAATAAGAGAGCCTAAGGCTCTCTCCCTGCACACATGTACATCGGAACGGACACCCCACCGACACTTAACGGCCCCAAACAAAGAGGGCACTGGATAGTAGACCAAACAACTAGAAAAATATCCAAAAACCAACCGTTACCCCCACACAGGTGTGCCCCCGGGGAAAGACTAAAAGAAAGAGAAGGAACTCGGCAAACACACTAAGCCTCGCCTGTTTACCAAAAACATCGCCTCTTGCAAAACTCAAAAATAAGAGGTCCCGCCTGCCCTGTGACTATTGGTTTAACGGCCGCGGTATTTTGACCGTGCGAAGGTAGCGCAATCACTTGTCTTTTAAATGGAGACCCGTATGAATGGCATAACGAGGGCTTAACTGTCTCCTCTTTCAAGTCAATGAAATTGATCTCCCCGTGCAGAAGCGGGGATATAAACATAAGACGAGAAGACCCTATGGAGCTTTAGACACTAAGACAGCCCACGTTAAGCACCCTAAACAAAGGACTAAACCAAGTGGGCCCTGCCCTAATGTCTTTGGTTGGGGCGACCGCGGGGAATTAAAGAACCCCCACGTGGAACGGGAACACTCTTCCTACAACTAAGAGCTACAGCTCTAGTAAACAGAACTTCTGACCAGCAAGATCCGGCAATGCCGATCAACGGACCGAGTTACCCTAGGGATAACAGCGCAATCCTCTTTTAGAGCCCATATCGACAAGGGGGTTTACGACCTCGATGTTGGATCAGGACATCCTAATGGTGCAGCCGCTATTAAGGGTTCGTTTGTTCAACGATTAAAGTCCTACGTGATCTGAGTTCAGACCGGAGTAATCCAGGTCAGTTTCTATCTATGCTATGCTCTTTTCTAGTACGAAAGGACCGAAAAGAAGAGGCCCATGCCAAAGGCACGCCTCCCCCCCACCTAGTGAAGTCAACTAAAATAGGCAAAAGGGCATGCCCCTGTGCCTAAGAAAAAGGCATGTTAAGGTGGCAGAGCCCGGTAATTGCAAAAGACCTAAGCCCTTTCTACAGAGGTTCAAGTCCTCTCCTTAACTATGATATCCACACTCATCACACATATTATTAACCCCCTCACCTTCATCGTACCAGTTCTTCTGGCTGTAGCTTTTCTTACTCTCCTCGAACGAAAAGTACTAGGGTACATACAACTACGAAAGGGGCCAAATGTTGTTGGACCCTACGGACTTCTCCAACCTATCGCTGATGGTCTAAAACTCTTCACTAAAGAACCAGTTCGCCCTTCCACCTCTTCCCCCGTACTATTTCTCCTCGCACCTATACTAGCCCTTACCCTTGCCCTCACTCTTTGAGCCCCCATGCCCATGCCCTACCCCGTCATTGACCTTAATCTCGGTATTTTATTTATCCTTGCTCTGTCAAGCCTTGCAGTTTACTCAATTTTAGGCTCAGGCTGAGCATCCAATTCAAAATACGCCCTCATCGGGGCACTACGAGCAGTGGCCCAAACTATTTCGTACGAAGTTAGCCTCGGACTAATTCTACTAAATATCATCATTTTTACTGGGGGCTTTACCTTACAAACATTTAACGTCGCCCAAGAGAGTGTCTGATTAATCCTGCCCGCCTGACCACTCGCCGCTATATGGTACATCTCTACTTTAGCTGAAACAAACCGGGCCCCATTTGACCTCACGGAGGGGGAGTCGGAGCTAGTCTCAGGGTTTAATGTAGAATACGCAGGAGGCCCATTTGCCCTATTTTTCCTAGCAGAGTACGCCAATATTCTATTAATAAATACCCTTTCGGCCACCCTTTTCTTGGGAGCCTCTCACATCCCCTCTATCCCTGAACTTACCGCTATGAACCTAATGACTAAGGCAGCTCTTCTCTCAGTAGTATTTCTGTGAGTACGAGCCTCATATCCTCGCTTTCGATATGACCAACTCATGCACTTGATCTGAAAAAATTTCTTGCCCCTTACCCTTGCCTTGGTTATCTGACACCTCGCCCTCCCCATTGCCTTTGCTGGGCTGCCCCCGCAACTATAACCGCGGAGTTGTGCCTGAAGTAAAGGGCCACTTTGATAGAGTGACTTATGGGGGTTAAAGTCCCCCCGACTCCTTAGAAAGAAGGGGTTCGAACCCTACCTAAAGAGATCAAAACTCTTAGTGCTTCCACTACACCACTTCCTAGTAAGGTCAGCTAATTAAGCTCTTGGGCCCATACCCCAAATATGTTGGTTAAACTCCTTCCTTTGCTAATGAACCCGTACATCTTGTCCACCCTCCTTTTTGGCCTCGGACTAGGCACCACCATCACATTCGCCAGCTCCCACTGACTACTGGCTTGAATGGGGCTGGAAATAAATACCCTCGCCATTCTCCCACTAATAGCGCAACATCACCACCCCCGAGCCGTTGAAGCTACCACTAAATATTTTTTAACACAAGCCACTGGGGCCGCAATACTGCTGTTTGCAAGTACTACTAACGCTTGACTAACAGGGCAGTGAGACATTCAACAGATGACACACCCCCTTCCTGTTACCCTCATCACCCTGGCTCTCGCATTAAAAGTTGGCCTCGCCCCTCTTCACTCATGGCTCCCCGAAGTATTGCAAGGACTAGACCTTACTACCGGACTTATTTTGTCTACTTGACAAAAACTAGCCCCCTTCGCCCTACTCATTCAAATTCATCCCACTAACTCAACGCTCCTTATTACACTAGGGCTTGCATCAACTCTTATTGGCGGTTGAGGCGGTTTAAATCAAACACAACTGCGTAAAATCCTGGCCTATTCTTCCATCGCCCATCTAGGGTGAATGGTTCTAATCGTACAATTCTCCCCCTCTTTAACACTTCTTACTCTTCTTACATACCTCATCATGACATTCTCAACATTTCTTGTATTTAAACTTAACAGCTCCACCAATATCAACGCCCTTGCCACATCCTGAGCTAAGGCCCCCGCCCTTACGTCTTTAACCCCTCTCGTCCTGTTATCTCTTGGAGGACTACCCCCACTCACAGGATTCATACCAAAATGACTTATTTTACAAGAGCTCACTAAGCAGGACCTAGCCACAACTGCCACGCTAACAGCACTAACCGCCCTCCTCAGCCTCTACTTTTACTTACGCCTCTCATATGCTATGACCCTTACTATATCCCCCAACAATATTGCTGGCACAACCCCCTGACGCCTTCCTTCCTTACAAAATACGATACCACTTGCTATCTCAACCACCGCCACACTTCTTCTGCTCCCCCTCACCCCCGCCGCAGTTGCTCTCTTGGCTCTCTAAGAGACTTAGGCTAATACAAGACCAAGGGCCTTCAAAGCCCTAAGTGAGGGTGAAAATCCCCCAGTCCCTGATAAGACTTGCGGGATACTAACCCACATCACCTGCATGCAAAGCAGACACTTTAATTAAGCTAAAGCCTTTCTAGGTGGGTAGGCCTCGATCCTACAAACTCTTAGTTAACAGCTAAGCGCTCAAACCAGCGGGCATCCACCTACTTCCCCTCGCCTTATCTTACGGGTGGAGGCGAGGGAAAGCCCCAGCAGGAGTTAGTCTGCCTCTTAAGATTTGCAATCTTATATGTTGAACACCTTGGGGCTTGGTAAGAAGAGGACTCAAACCTCTGTCTATGGGGCTACAATCCACCGCTTAAAACTCAGCCATCCTACCTGTGGCCATCACACGATGATTCTTCTCGACTAATCACAAAGACATTGGCACCCTATATCTAGTATTTGGTGCCTGAGCCGGAATAGTAGGCACCGCCCTAAGCCTCCTAATTCGAGCTGAGCTAAGCCAACCCGGCGCCCTTTTAGGGGACGACCAAATTTATAATGTAATTGTTACAGCTCACGCTTTCGTAATAATTTTCTTTATAGTAATACCAATCATAATCGGGGGTTTCGGAAACTGACTCATCCCCCTAATGATCGGAGCTCCTGATATGGCATTTCCTCGAATAAACAACATGAGCTTTTGACTCCTTCCCCCCTCTTTTTTACTACTCCTCGCTTCTTCTGGGGTTGAAGCAGGGGCCGGAACCGGGTGAACAGTTTACCCTCCCCTTGCTGGAAACCTGGCCCACGCTGGGGCCTCTGTCGACTTAACAATCTTCTCTCTACATCTAGCAGGTATCTCCTCAATCCTCGGGGCTATCAATTTTATCACAACCATCATTAATATGAAACCCCCTGCTATTTCTCAATACCAAACCCCTCTTTTCGTATGGTCCGTCCTTATTACCGCCGTCCTCCTGCTCCTCTCTCTCCCAGTCCTTGCTGCCGGTATCACAATGCTACTAACAGATCGAAACCTCAACACCACCTTTTTCGACCCAGCAGGGGGCGGGGATCCGATCCTTTACCAACACCTTTTTTGATTCTTTGGCCATCCTGAAGTATATATCCTCATTCTCCCAGGCTTCGGGATAGTCTCCCACATTGTGGCCTATTATTCAGGTAAAAAAGAACCTTTTGGGTACATGGGCATGGTGTGGGCTATGATGGCCATCGGCCTTCTAGGCTTCATCGTCTGAGCTCACCACATGTTTACAGTGGGCATAGATGTAGACACACGTGCTTACTTTACATCTGCTACAATAATTATTGCCATCCCCACAGGCGTTAAAGTTTTTAGCTGACTAGCCACTCTTCACGGCGGCTCTATCAAATGGGAGACTCCCCTTTTATGAGCTCTAGGCTTTATCTTTCTTTTTACAGTTGGTGGCCTAACAGGAATTGTCCTTGCTAACTCATCCCTTGACATTGTCTTACATGACACCTACTACGTAGTAGCCCACTTTCACTACGTCCTGTCTATGGGGGCTGTATTTGCCATTGTTGCTGGCTTCGTCCACTGATTCCCGCTTTTCTCAGGATACACCCTCCACAGCACTTGAACAAAAATCCACTTCGGGGTTATATTCCTTGGTGTTAACCTCACCTTCTTCCCCCAACATTTCCTAGGCCTGGCTGGAATGCCCCGACGATACTCAGACTACCCGGATGCCTATACCCTGTGAAACACCGTATCTTCAATTGGGTCATTAATCTCCCTAGTAGCAGTAATTATGTTCCTATTTATTATTTGAGAAGCATTCGCTGCTAAACGTGAAGTCCTAGCAGTAGAACTCACTACAACCAATGTAGAGTGACTGCACGGCTGCCCTCCCCCCTACCACACATTCGAGGAGCCTGCATTTGTTCTGGTTCAATCAAATTAACGAGAAAGGGAGGAGTCGAACCCCCATAAACTGGTTTCAAGCCAGACACATAACCGCTCTGTCACTTTCTTCATAAGACACTAGTAAAATAGTACATTACACCGCCTTGTCAAGGCAGAGTCGTGGGTTAAAGCCCCGCGTGTCTTAGCCCTTAATGGCCCATCCATCCCAGCTAGGATTTCAAGACGCAGCTTCCCCTGTTATAGAAGAACTTCTTCACTTTCACGATCATGCCTTAATAATCGTCTTTCTAATCAGCACTTTAGTACTTTACATTATTGTGGCCATAGTCTCCACAAAATTAACCAACAAGTACATCCTCGACTCCCAAGAAATTGAAATTATCTGAACCGTACTCCCAGCAATTATTCTTATCCTCATTGCCCTTCCCTCCCTGCGCATTCTCTACCTTATAGATGAAGTCAATAGCCCCCTCCTCACTATCAAAGCTGTCGGCCACCAATGGTACTGAAGCTACGAATACACAGATTACGAAGATCTCGGATTTGATGCTTACATGATCCCAACCCAAGATTTAATCCCCGGACAATTCCGACTTTTAGAGGCCGACCACCGAATAGTAATCCCAGTAGAATCCCCAATCCGAGTTCTAGTCTCTGCTGATGATGTCCTCCACTCATGAGCAGTCCCTGCCCTCGGCATCAAAATAGACGCAGTCCCAGGACGCCTAAATCAAACAGCTTTCATCGCATCCCGCCCTGGTGTTTTTTATGGTCAGTGCTCTGAGATCTGCGGGGCAAATCACAGCTTTATACCCATCGTAGTTGAAGCAGTCCCCCTAGAACACTTTGAAAACTGGTCGTCACGAATACTCGAAGACGCCTCGCTAAGAAGCTAAACAGGGGACAGCGTTAGCCTTTTAAGCTAAAGATTGGTGACTCCCAACCACCCTTAGCGACATGCCTCAACTCAACCCCGCACCTTGATTTGCTATCCTAGTCTTTTCATGACTAGTTTTCCTGGCCATTATTCCCCCCAAAGTAACGGCCCACACCTTCCCGAATGAACCGACACTCCAAAGTGCCGAAAAACCCAAAACAGAATCCTGAACCTGACCATGACAGTAAGCCTCTTCGACCAGTTTATAAGCCCCACACTCCTAGGAGTTCCTCTAATCGCCCTCGCTATCACTCTCCCCTGAATCATGTACCCCGCCCCCGCAACCCGATGACTCAACAGCCGTTTTCTAACTCTACAAGGATGGTTCATCAACCGCTTTACCCAACAACTCCTTCTTCCCCTAAGCCTCGGGGGCCACAAGTGGGCCGCCCTCCTAACCTCTCTGATGATCTTTCTCATCACTATAAATATGCTCGGCCTTCTCCCTTATACTTTCACCCCCACTACACAACTCTCGCTAAACCTAGGTCTTGCCACTCCCCTCTGACTGGCAACAGTAATCATCGGGATGCGAAACCAGCCAACCCATGCCTTAGGCCACCTTCTCCCAGAAGGGACCCCAGGTCCTCTAATCCCTGTCCTTATTGTCATCGAAACAATTAGCCTCTTTATTCGCCCCCTAGCCCTAGGAGTACGGCTAACCGCTAACCTGACCGCCGGTCACCTTTTAATTCAACTCATCTCAACCGCTGCCTTTGTTCTCCTCTCTTCAATGCCCGCCGTAGCTCTGCTGACATCCGTAGTTCTTGTCCTCCTCACCCTTCTAGAGGTTGCTGTCGCTATAATCCAAGCCTACGTATTTGTTCTTCTCCTGACTCTTTATCTCCAAGAGAACGTCTAATGGCCCATCAAGCACACGCATACCACATAGTTGACCCCAGCCCTTGACCCCTTACAGGGGCAATTGCTGCCCTACTGATAACATCAGGTCTCGCAACCTGGTTCCACTTCCAATCCACAGTCCTTATAACACTCGGAATGGTTCTTCTCCTGCTCACCATGTTCCAATGATGGCGAGACATCGTACGAGAAGGCACTTTCCAAGGCCACCACACACCCCCCGTACAAAAGGGTCTCCGATACGGAATAATCCTTTTCATCACCTCTGAAGTCTTCTTCTTTCTAGGCTTCTTTTGAGCCTTTTACCATGCGAGCCTCGCACCCACCCCCGAACTAGGGGGCTGCTGACCTCCCACAGGCATTACCACCTTAGACCCATTTGAAGTCCCCCTACTTAACACAGCCGTACTTCTTGCCTCTGGAGTAACAGTTACCTGAGCCCACCATAGCATCATAGAGGGGGAGCGGAAGCAGGCAGTTCAATCCCTTGCCCTGACAATTATCCTTGGCTTTTACTTCACATTTCTTCAAGGCCTAGAATACTATGAAGCCCCTTTTACAATCGCAGACGGCGTATATGGCTCTACCTTTTTTGTGGCCACCGGCTTTCATGGCCTCCACGTAATTATTGGCTCCACATTTTTAGCCGTTTGTCTAATCCGTCAGATTCTACACCATTTTACATCCGAGCACCACTTCGGGTTTGAAGCAGCCGCCTGATACTGACATTTCGTAGACGTCGTATGACTATTCCTCTATATCTCAATCTACTGATGAGGATCTTAATTTTTCTAGTACTAAATGTCAGTATAAGTGACTTCCAATCACCCGGTCTTGGTTAAAACCCAAGGAAAAATAATGAACCTAGTTACAACTGTGATTACCATCGCCACCCTTCTCTCCATCATCCTAGCCATTGTGTCCTTCTGACTCCCTCAAATGACACCTGACCACGAAAAGCTCTCCCCCTATGAATGCGGATTTGACCCTGTAGGATCTGCCCGCCTGCCTTTTTCCCTACGATTCTTCTTGGTCGCTATCCTTTTCTTACTCTTCGACTTAGAGATCGCCCTCCTTCTTCCCCTGCCTTGAGGAGATCAACTAACAGCCCCATTAACAACCTTCCTGTGGGCCACAGCTGTTCTGACACTCCTCACCTTAGGCCTGATTTACGAGTGACTCCAAGGGGGCCTAGAGTGAGCCGAATAGATAATTAGTTTAAGAAAAACCTTTGATTTCGGCTCAAAAACTTGTGGTTAAAGTCCATAATTGCCTAATGACCCCCGTTCACTTTGCCTTTTCATCGGCCTTCATATTAGGATTAACCGGCCTGGCCTTCCATCGAACCCACCTGCTCTCCGCCCTTCTATGCTTAGAAGGAATAATACTGGCTTTATTTATCGCCCTCTCTCTTTGAACCTTACAACTAGGGTCCACAAACTTCTCTGCAGCCCCCATGCTCTTGCTGGCATTCTCAGCTTGTGAAGCAAGCGCAGGGCTTGCCCTACTGGTGGCCACTGCACGCACTCACGGCACCGATCGACTTCAAAGCTTAAACCTCCTACAATGCTAAAAATTCTAATCCCCACCCTAATGCTTGTTCCCACCGCTTGAATAGCCCGCCCCAAATGACTTTGGCCCACCACCCTAATGCACAGCCTACTAATTGCCCTAATCAGCCTCTCCTGACTCACCAATACGGCAGAAACAGGCTGATCAAGTCTTAACTTCTACATAGCCACAGACCCTCTCTCTACACCCCTTCTGGTACTTACTTGTTGACTACTCCCCCTTATAATCCTAGCAAGCCAAAGCCACACAGCATCTGAGCCCCTCGGCCGACAACGAACCTACCTGACCCTTCTAACATCTCTTCAAATTTTTCTTATCCTAGCTTTCGGGGCCACTGAAATCATTATGTTTTATGTTATATTTGAAGCCACTCTTATCCCCACCCTTATTCTCATCACCCGCTGAGGAAACCAAACCGAACGCCTAAATGCAGGGGTTTACTTTCTTTTTTACACCCTCGCCGGATCCCTGCCCCTTCTTGTTGCCCTTCTCCTCCTCCAAAATAGCACTGGCACCCTATCACTTTTAACCATCCAATATTCTGACCCTGTTGAACTCTCTTCTTACGCACACAAGCTATGATGAGCTGGCTGCCTTCTCGCATTCCTCGTAAAAATGCCCCTGTACGGGGTCCACCTTTGACTGCCAAAAGCACATGTTGAAGCCCCTGTTGCAGGGTCAATAATTCTGGCCGCTGTACTCCTAAAACTTGGGGGTTACGGAATAATGCGAATAGTAGTTATACTTGAGCCACTAACCAAAGAGTTGAGCTACCCCTTTATTGTCTTTGCCCTATGGGGCGTGATCATGACTGGCTCCATTTGTCTTCGTCAAACAGACCTCAAATCTCTCATTGCCTACTCCTCCGTAAGCCACATAGGCCTAGTTGTAGGGGGCATCCTTATCCAAACCCCATGGGGATTTACGGGGGCCCTTATCCTCATGATCGCCCACGGGCTGGCATCATCCGCACTTTTCTGTCTTGCTAACACAAGCTACGAACGAACACACAGCCGAACCATGCTCCTAGCCCGGGGGCTCCAGATAGTTCTACCCCTTATGACAGCCTGATGATTTATTGCTAGCCTTGCTAACCTGGCACTTCCTCCCCTGCCCAACCTAATGGGGGAACTAATAATCATTACTTCCTTATTTAACTGATCCTGATGAACTATCATCTTAACCGGGGCCGGAACACTTATTACTGCAAGTTATTCCCTCTATATATTTCTCATAACCCAACGGGGGCCACTTCCAACACATATTATTGCCTTAGACCCATCCCACACACGAGAACACCTACTTATGGCCCTTCACCTTATCCCCCTAATCCTGCTCATTCTAAAGCCTGAGCTAATCTGAGGGTGGACCTCATGTAGATATAGTTTAGCCAAAATATTAGATTGTGATTCCAAAGATGGGGGTTAAAATCCCCTTATCCACCGAGAGAGGCTCGCTAGCAACGAAGACTGCTAATCTCCGCGACCTTGGTTGAACCCCAGGGCTCACTCGGACTGCTCCTAAAGGATAACAGCTCATCCATTGGTCTTAGGAACCAAAAACTCTTGGTGCAAATCCAAGTAGCAGCTATGCACCCCACTTCACTAATAATAACTTCGAGTCTAATTATTATTTTTACACTATTAGCCTACCCAGTACTCTCAACCTTGACCCCTCGTATCCAGCCCTCAGACTGAGCCACAACACACGTTAAGACAGCAGTAAAACTAGCATTTTTCGTCAGCCTCCTTCCTCTCTTTCTATTTTTTAACGAGGGGGCCGAAACAATTGTTACCTCCTGGACTTGAATAAATACCACATGCTTTGATATCAATATTAGCTTTAAATTTGACCACTACTCAATTATCTTTACCCCAATCGCCCTCTACGTAACCTGGTCCATCCTCGAGTTTGCATCTTGATATATACATGCAGACCCCAACATAAATCGGTTTTTCAAATACCTTTTAATCTTCCTTATCGCCATGGTTATCCTAGTCACAGCAAACAACATATTTCAATTATTTATTGGCTGAGAGGGAGTTGGCATCATGTCTTTCCTTCTTATCGGCTGATGGTACGGCCGAGCAGATGCTAATACCGCCGCCCTCCAAGCTGTAGTATACAACCGGGTGGGGGATATTGGACTAATCTTTGCCATGGCATGAATGGCTATAACCCTAAACTCATGAGAAATACAACAAATCTTCGTAGCCTCCAAAGACTTCGATTTAACCTTTCCACTCTTAGGACTTATTCTCGCCGCCACCGGCAAGTCTGCCCAGTTCGGTCTTCATCCTTGGCTACCCTCTGCCATAGAGGGTCCTACACCGGTCTCTGCCCTACTACACTCAAGCACCATGGTCGTTGCTGGAATTTTCCTGCTAATTCGCATGAGTCCCCTTCTAGAGAACAATCAAACTGCTTTAACCACCTGCCTCTGTTTAGGCGCCCTAACAACTCTTTTTACAGCCACCTGCGCACTCACCCAAAACGATATTAAAAAAATCGTTGCCTTCTCAACATCAAGCCAACTAGGACTAATAATAGTAACCATCGGGCTTAATCAACCTCAACTGGCTTTCCTACATATCTGCACCCACGCCTTCTTTAAAGCAATGCTCTTCCTCTGCTCCGGCTCCATCATTCACAGCCTAAACGACGAGCAAGACATCCGTAAAATAGGGGGCATGCACCACCTCACCCCTTTTACATCGTCTTGTTTAACAATCGGAAGCCTCGCCCTCACCGGAACCCCTTTCTTAGCAGGCTTCTTTTCAAAAGATGCCATCATTGAAGCCCTAAACACATCACACCTAAACGCCTGGGCCCTCACTCTTACCCTCCTGGCCACTTCTTTCACAGCCATTTATAGCCTGCGCGTGGTCTACTTCGTATCTATGGGCCACCCCCGATTTAATTCATTATCCCCCATCAATGAAAACAACCCCGCCGTAATTAACCCCATCAAACGTTTAGCCTGAGGAAGTATCATTGCCGGCCTCCTGATCACCTCTAGCATTACCCCCCTGAAAACTCCCATTATAACTATACCCCCGCTGCTTAAACTAGCTGCCCTGGCCGTTACAATTACTGGTCTCATCCTAGCTCTAGAGCTGGCATCTTTAACAAGCAAACAATACCAAACCACCCCGAACCTGACCGCCCATCACTTCTCTAATATGCTAGGATTTTTCCCAACGATTATTCATCGCCTCACCCCTAAAGTTAACTTAATCCTAGGACAAACGATTGCTAGCCAAATAGTAGACCAAACCTGACTTGAAAAAACAGGCCCCAAGGCCATTGCCACTGCTAGTCTTCCTTTAATCACCACAACCAGCAACACACAGCAGGGCCTAATTAAAACATACCTAGCCTTATTCCTCCTTACTCTTACCCTTACCATCCTCCTAACTATAAGCTAAACTGCCCGAAGAGTCCCTCGGCTTAAGCCACGGGTTAATTCCAACACAACAAATAACGTGAGCAAGAGTACCCAAGCACTTAACACCAACATGCCTCCCCCCGTCGAATATATAAGCGCCACTCCCCCCATATCCCCCCGAAACACAGAAAAATCCCCAAGCTCATCAGCCGGCACCCAAGACGCTTCATACCACCCGCCCCACACAGTACTTGAAATCACTACCACCCCCACAACGTACATTACCATGTACAACAAAACGGGACGACTCCCTCAACTTTCGGGGAACGGCTCAGCAGCTAATGCTGCTGAATACGCAAATACCACCAACATCCCGCCCAAGTAAATTAAAAATAAAACTAGTGATAAGAAAGGTCCTCCGTGACCCACCAAGACCCCGCACCCCATTCCTGCTACAACTACCAACCCCAAAGCAGCAAAATAAGGAGAAGGATTAGAAGCAACAGCTACTAAGCCCAGCACCAACCCCAATAAAAACAAAGACATAATATAGGTCATAATTCCTGCCAGGAATTTAACCAGGACTAATGGCTTGAAAAACCACCGTTGTTATTCAACTACAAGAACCTTAATGGCAAGCCTACGAAAAACTCACCCCCTACTAAAAATCGCAAACAATGCACTAGTTGATCTCCCCGCCCCTTCGAATATTTCGGTATGATGAAACTTTGGTTCCCTACTTGGCCTTTGCTTAATTATCCAGATCCTAACAGGGCTTTTCCTCGCTATACATTATACCTCTGATATCGCAACCGCCTTCTCCTCTGTCGGCCACATCTGCCGGGATGTAAACTACGGCTGACTTATCCGCAACATTCACGCCAACGGCGCCTCTTTCTTCTTCATCTGCATCTACGCACACATCGGGCGAGGCTTATATTACGGCTCCTACCTCTACAAAGAAACTTGAACAGTCGGTGTTGTGCTCCTTCTTCTTGTAATAATAACTGCCTTTGTTGGATACGTACTACCTTGGGGACAAATGTCCTTCTGGGGGGCCACCGTCATCACCAACCTCCTTTCTGCAGTACCATACATTGGCAATGCCCTTGTACAATGAATTTGAGGGGGCTTCTCAGTAGACAACGCTACACTAACTCGATTCTTTGCCTTTCATTTCCTCTTTCCGTTCGTGATTGCAGGTGCAACCCTGGTACACCTGTTGTTCCTACACCAAACTGGCTCCACCAACCCCCTGGGCTTAAACTCAGACGCAGACAAAATCTCTTTCCACCCCTATTTCTCTTACAAAGATCTCCTAGGCTTCGCAGCACTTCTAATCGCCCTCACATCTCTAGCACTATTTTTTCCCAACCTATTAGGAGACCCGGACAACTTCACCCCCGCCAACCCCCTAGTAACTCCCCCACACATTAAACCTGAGTGATACTTCTTATTTGCCTACGCCATCCTTCGCTCTATCCCCAACAAACTGGGGGGAGTACTAGCCCTTTTAGCCTCCATCCTGGTACTCCTTCTAGTGCCGATCCTTCACACATCTAAGCAACGAGGCCTAACCTTCCGCCCTCTTGCCCAACTCATATTTTGAACCCTTATCGCAGACGTCGCTATTCTCACCTGAATCGGGGGGATGCCCGTAGAACATCCTTTCATTATCATCGGCCAAGTTGCATCCGTCCTTTACTTCTCCCTCTTCTTAGTTCTATTTCCACTAACCGGCTGACTAGAAAACAAGGCCCTAGGATGATCCTGCAATAGTAGCTCAGTGCCAGAGCACCGGTCTTGTAAACCGGACGCCGGAGGTTAAAATCCCCCCTACTGCTCAAAGAAAAGAGATTTTAACTCCTACCCCTAGCTCCCAAAGCTAGGATTCTAAAATTAAACTATTCTTTGCATATGTAATTTCCACCACAGACATATATAATATTTTAGTTACAAGTATTTTGGTTACAAATATTTTGGTTACAAATATTTTGGTTACAAATATTTTGGTTACACTATTGGGGTTACACTATTGGGGTTATAGTACTATAAACGCTCTTAACACTATTGGGGTTATAGTACTATAAACGCTCTTAACACTATTGGGGTTATAGTACTATAAACGCTCTTAACACTATTGGGGTTATATACATAGATGTATTAACCCCATTGACTGATTTTAACCATCTTATAATGGTTTTAATACATGTATGTATTAACCCCATTAATTGACTTAAACCATCAGAATCATCTTATAAATAACATGAATAATACATAGACAAACAAATATATAGTTAACATTCTTTTATTAAGAATTGTTAGCGATTTAAAAATTAACTACTATACTCATCAGTAATGTTATACGTTTATACCCAATCTATTAAATCATAAGATACACCTGCGGTTAAAACCGCATAGTGCGACAAGAACCGACCATCAGTTGATTTCTAAATGATAACGGTTATTGAAGGTGAGGGACAAGTATTCGTGGGGGTCACACACAGTGAATTTTTCCTGGCATTTGGTTCCTACTTCAGGGCCATAAATTGATATTACTCCTCCCACGTTCATCGACGCTTACATAAGTTAATGTTGAAGTACATCTCCGAGATAACCCAGCATGCCGGGCATTCTCTCCAGCGAGCAAGGGGTTCTCCTTTTTTTTTTCCTTTCAAACCACATTACAGAGTGCACACGGTAATAACTAACAAGGTAGAACATTTTACTCGCTCAGCGAGTAAATATTATGCGTGTTGGAAAGATTATATAAATAAGAATTGCATACTTGTATCTCAAGAGCATATATGATGATTTACTACTCGAAACATTCCTGTTATTACCCCTGGTTTCTTCGCGTAAAACCCCCCTACCCCCTAAACTCCTGAGATCACTAAGACTCCTGAAAACCCCCCGGAAACAGGAAAACCTCGAGTTGCTTATTTGGGCCTAAAATATGCTTATTTACACTATTAAAATAATGCGCAT